CAGTAAGACCCTTGGAAGTATCAAGGTGACTTTTCCTCCGCGTGCTTCTGTTGGGGGAAAATTCGACAAATTATATCAGCAAAAGGGAATAAGGTACTTTGCGTCTTTTGTTGATGAGGCGACACCCGGATTTGAACTGGGGAAAAAGGATTTGCAGTCCCCCGCCTTACCACTCGGCCATGCCGCCAAGACGACACAAAATAGACAAAAATATCGTCCTCCTTTATTTTTGAAGGGGGACTCTTTTTTTTTGTACTTGCACCGTGAATCCCATTTTTTTAATCCCTTTCCTAAATTACGAAAAATAAATCCTTCTGATTGGATTTTTTTTTTCAATTAATTTTGTATAGTATTTCAAAACATACACTATTTTAATTCTTTCTTCTTTCTATATGAAATAAAAAAGTGACTTTTCTTTCACAAAAGAAAAAATTAAGGACAAATTTGAACCATTAACTATTGACTGTGAATTTACGAACGATTCATGGATTTGAATCAAAATTGTATTTCCCTAATCTTAATGATATCAGAAAAAAAATGGATACCTAACCAATCAGTATTGATTCTTTTCAATACAAAATTATTCTCAATTTTAATTATAACACCAATTATGGGTATATGTAAACCCTAGAACATAAAATTTTACACAGATAGCTAATCTGATATCTTATCTGTCTATAATTCCTCTATCAAAATTTCTATTCAATTTTTCATTGAATAGAAATTTTGATAGAGCACGGCATGTGCTGTCAAAAATGCAACTGCAGTAAAGGGGGAGATAGGAATATATATATACATAGCTCTATCTAGTTCTATATGGATATGCTTAATAAGCCTTCTTATGCACTTCAATAGTTTTGTTTATATATTCTTTTATTTTTATATATTCTATATAATTAGAATCGAATTTTATATATTATATATATATCTATATCTATAAATCGAAAATATATACAAATAGAAAAAAATACATCTTTTCTATGTATATGCAATTTTTTTTGAATTAAACAAAGAAATCCACGAAAAAGATAACTAAGTCTTAAAAAAAATAAACTTTCTATTGTTTCTGATTATTGGTTCTTTATCTCATCGAAAGATGAAATCCTGAATCCATTTATTTTATCCATTTATTTTACGGATATTATAATCATATTGGAATATGTAATATCATAATAATGGTAGAAATTAAATCACGTTTTGTTTTGCTATTCTATACAAAATTTCCTAAGTCGAAGTTAAGTGTAATTTATCAACCCCTTTCCAGTTGTATTTCTTGCAAATTCGAATTTGAGTATAAAATTATCTTTATTCCACCGTTCATATGTATTTCATACATTCCATATCCATTCCATCTGTGGAGTTAGATAAAATTTTATGCGATTCTGTAAACAGAATAAAAATTCTATCATTGCTAGATCGATCTATATAATTGAATTGAATGAGTCACGATCCAATAATGAGATTTTTAAAATAGTTAATAAACGGGAAATTTAAAATGCTCGAGGATGTAAATGAGGGAATGTATACAATACCTGGATTTAATCAAATCCAATTTGAAGGATTTTGTAGGTTCATTGATCAGGGCTTAACAGAAGAGTTTTCTAAGTTTCAAAAAATTGAAGATACAGATCAAGAAATTGAATTTCAATTATTTGTGGAAACATATCAATTAGTCGAACCATTGATAAAAGAAGGAGATGCTGTATATGAATCACTTACATATTCTTCTGAATTATATGTATCCGCGGGATTAATTTGGAAAAACAGTAGGGATATACAAGAACAAAAAATTTTTATTGGAAACATTCCTCTAATGAATTCCCTAGGAACTTTTCTAATAAATGGAATATACAGAATTGTAATCAATCAAATATTGCAAAGCCCCGGTATTTATTACCGCTCAGAATTGGATCATAACGGAATTTCGGTCTATATTGGTACTATAATATCAGATTGGGGGGGGAGAATAGAATTAGAGATTGATAGAAAAGCAAGAATATGGGCCCGCGTGAGTAGGAAACAGAAAATATCTATTCTAGTTCTATCATCAGCTATGGGTTTGAATCTACGACAAATTTTAGAGAATGTGTGTTACCCTGAGATTTTCTTAGCTTTCCTGAATGATAAGGAAAAAAAAAAAATTGGATCAAAGGAAAATGCCATTTTGGAGTTTTATCAACAATTTACTTGTGTAGGGGGCGATCCGGTATTTTCTGAATCCTTATGTAAGGAATTACAAAAGAAATTCTTTCAACAAAGATGTGAATTAGGAAGGATTGGTCGATTAAATATGAACCGGAGACTGAATCTTGATATACCTCATACCAATACATTTTTGTTACCGAGAGATATATTGGCAGCTACAGATCGTTTGATTGAAATGAAATTTGGAATGGGTACACTTGACGATATGAATCATTTAAAAAATAAACGTATTCGTTCTGTAGCGAATCTCTTACAAGATCAATTCGGATTAGCCCTGATTCGTTTAGAAAATGTG